TTTCAAATACAAAAGCTCAGTATCTTACCATGAATTAATGAATAATTAGTGAAGAAAAATTCCTTTCTATAGTCCCTAGTCTATAGTGTCTAGAATAACAAGAAGAAAATTAATCTTCATAAATTTCATCGTAAATGTGAACTACTTATACAAATAAAAATACAAATAAAAAAAATGCGGGAGATCGGGAAAAGATGCAGGGTCGGTTGTCGACTTGGCTAATCAAACACGGGCTAGTTCATAGATCTTTGGGATTCGATTACCAAGGAATAGAAACTTTACAAATAAAGCCCGAGGATTGGAATTCCATTGCTGTCATTTTATATGTATATGGTTACAATTATCTACGCTCTCAATGTGCTTATGATGTAGCACCTGGCGGACTGCTAGCTAGTGTGTATCATCTTACAAGAATAGAGTATAGTATAGATCAACCGGAAGAAATATGCATAAAAGTATTTGTACCCCGGTGGAATCCTCGAATTCCCTCTGTTTTTTGGGTTTGGAAAAGTGCGGATTTTCAAGAACGGGAATCTTATGATATGTTAGGAATCCATTATGATACTCATCCACGACTGAAACGTATCTTAATGCCCGAAAGTTGGATAGGATGGCCCTTACGTAAGGATTATATTACCCCGAATTTTTTTGAAATACAAGATGCTCATTGAATGCCAAGAAAATAATCTTCATTTTGATAACTCCAGATAGACAAAGAGTATTTCTATGTATGTTCTCTTCAAAATCAAGCAAAGTCAGTGAGTTCTCATTCGTAATTTTAATGTGCTAAATTTTCCTATTCTAGTTTTTCTTCTTTTTGTGCTATCATTCAATTATAGATTCATTGGAAATTCTCAAATTGGAGGGTACTTGTTTCTTGTTAGTTGTGATGAACTGAACCAATAATCTGAATTCAAATGAAAATAATTTCGAATTATGCACTTTGTACCGCGCACATATCTTACAGATACTCTATAGGTTCGCTTAAGAGAGAATGAAGAAATAGAATAGGAAAAAAACTAACAAAAAAAAATAAAAATATACGATTTCATTTCGACTCTATCTAAGATTCATCGTGGATATTCCTATCCATCAACTTATTAAGAATAGACTTTTGCTTGGTTGGGTCTCTCAACCAACTAATTGAACCTTTCAATTCTGTATTGCATAGACATATATGTATCAAGTCGTAACGTTCTTCTTGATCTTGAAGAAGAACAGACAGAGTAGAGTAGGAACAAAAGAAAAAAGACGAGAATATAATTTTCAGATTTTATATATGAGAGAATATGGATACTTTTTATCCTCTTTCTAGAAATCTAGAAATTTTCGTCAGCGATTTTGAAATTGAAATGTAATATAATACAAAGGATAACATGAGAGTTACAGATACTTCGATGGCTAAGTATGTATGCTAATCGATACTATTAATGAATATGGATATGGATTCATAAATATCAAAAATGTGGATGTCGATCCATATCCATTATGTTGGATATATGAATGTATTTGGTGAATAGATACTCATCCAAATGAATTATGTGCCAGGAACCAGATTTGAACTGGTGACACGAGGATTTTCAGTCCTCTGCTCTACCAGCTGAGCTATCCCGACTATTATTTTACTTAATATATCATCCTCATTTTATGATATGACTTCGTTCTATGTCAATTTTAAAATGAATTGATCTTACTTTGTGTGTACCTTATATAACACCAAACCCGACTTGGGTTAATACAAAAAAATATACACTCGGGTACATAACTTTGTGAAAGAAAAAAACGAATAAGAAAGAAAAAAATTTGGAACCACTAACAAATAAAACGACTAATAATGATATCCTTATATCAAATATCAAAAAAAAAAACGAAAAAAAAAATAGGATAAAGCATTAACGAGTCAAATGTTTTTTTGGGGATAGAGGGACTTGAACCCTCACGATTTCTAAAGTCGACGGATTTTCCTCTTACTTTCAATTTCATTGTTGTCACTATTGACATGTAGAATGGGACTCTATCTTTATTCTCGTGTGATTAATCCGTTTTTTTCAAAAGATTTATCAGATCCTGGAGTAAATTGATTTATAAATGATGTATGTAATCAATGAGGATTCGATTCTTTCTGCCAGTTAATACAATCGATTCACATCACAAGAATTCTTTCATTTTGCATATAATCATCAATATAGACTCGCAGCGTCTTAATCCAGTTTGTATAGCGTTCAGTACATATATCTATGTATATGGATGGGCCCCCCTTTTTTTGAGTTTCGATAGAAGGATTCCTTTACCAACTTAACGCGGTAAACTCTATTTGTTAGAACATCTCCCATCGAGTCTCTGCACCTATCCTACTTTATGAACTGCTGTTGGTTTTCGTAAAACAGGATTTGGCTCAGGATTGCCCCATCTTTAATTCCAGGGTTTCTCTGAATTTGAAAGTTGTCACTTCGTATGTTTCCATACCAAGGCTCAATCCAATTAAGTCCGTAGCGTCTACCAATTTCGCCATATCCCCCTATTTTATACTATGCTGAAATCAAAGCGGTGTATTCTTTTTTCAATACGAATTTCATTAAATACCGCTTGATTGGATTTCTATTTATATGTAAACCAAAACTCTATAAACTAAAAAAGTGGGTCTTGTTGTTTGAATTTATTGCCTATTTTGTTTAATGTCTATTGGATACCCAAGGCCGACACCCACATTTGATACAACCTAAAATGATTCTATCATTTCTGTTTATGCAATTCAATAGAAATTGATACATGTCATAATATATATATATATGCCTCTCTTATTATCATTATTTTTTTTTGATGCATTTGAAATACTTGAACGGTCGATTCTTTTTTTGTCTTTAACTTCCGAGAAAATAACTCAAAAAAGGTATTTGATACAATATCAATCATTTTGTATCTAGTTATTAAAAATATTAATCATTGATTATAGCTAAAACGAAACTAATTATTTCAGTAATTTTGAAATTTGTTATTAGAAATATTTGAATTAGTTAGCATTTTGAATTCTTTAGAATTCCTAGAATCTAATACATTAACATTTTCAAATACCTTATTGAAAGAAGTTTACGTTAAGTGTTGAGAAACAGAAAATGGATATCCATTTTATATCACTAAAATTTATTAATATAATAATTAGAATTTCGAATAAATAATCTAATTACTAATTATTATTTTCTAGAATATTGATCAATATCAAAAAATCGAAATCTATTGCTATTATGAATAGCTAATACTGAATAATTCTAATTCATATTAATAAAAAAAAAAAGATCCTATTCGTTTACGATGCATACACAATTTTTGCTCTATTTGAGCCCGCTTAGCTCAGAGGTTAGAGCATCGCATTTGTAATGCGATGGTCATCGGTTCGATTCCGATAGCCGGCTTTTGTCTATTTGTTTTGATTTTCACATGATTGAGAGTGTATTTTTGAAATCAAAGAACATTGAAATGGCTTTTTCCCTTTTTTTCCAAGGGTTGCCAACCTATTATATGCCCCATTTCAATTAGCAAAAAAACAGTAAGAATTCGGTTTCGGCAGAACAAAAAGAGGATTGTTTTTTTTTCTAATAAATTTCTATTGATATGATATATAAATTAATCTAGAAAGAAAACGATTTCTATACATTTCTATACATAAATCAAAAATGGTAATTCTATTACTCCAATTCAATCCATTTCTTAATTCTTTTTAGACCAATACTTCATTGTATTATTATTATTATTATTGTATTTCGCCTCGCTTAATTTCTCAATTTATTTAGTTCAGTTTGTTTATGTCCAAACAAAAAAGGAGTCTTCATGTCGCGTTATAGGGGGCCTCGTTTCAAAAAAATACGTCGTCTTGGGGCTTTACCAGGTCTAACTAGTAAAGGGCCTAGAGCCGGAAGCGATTTTAGAAACCAATCGCGCTCTGGGAAAAAATCTCAATATCGTATTCGTTTAGAAGAAAAACAAAAATTGCGTTTTCATTATGGTCTTACAGAACGACAATTACTAAAATATGTTTGTATAGCCGGAAAAGCCAAGGGGTCAACAGGTCGGGTTTTACTACAATTACTTGAGATGCGTTTGGATAACATCCTTTTCCGATTGGGTATGGCTTCGACTATTCCCCAAGCCCGCCAATTAGTTAACCATAGACATATTTTAGTTAATGACCATATAGTAGATATACCGAGTTATCGCTGCAAACCACACGATATTATTACGGCGAGCCATGCTCAAAAATCTAGAGATATGATTCAAAGTTATCTTAATTCATCTCCTCATGAGGACGTTCCAAAACATTTGACTCTTCACCCATTCCAATATAAAGGATTAGTCAATCAAATAATCGAGAGTAAATCGATTGGTTTGAAAATAAATGAATTGCTAGTCGTAGAATATTATTCTCGGCAAACTTAAACCTAACTCAACTAAGAAGAGGTTTGGACAACTTTATTACTCCTACCCCCTCCCTTTCCTTCCCATAAAAAAAGTAACTAAAAAAGGACGCAGGATAAAGTACTTATCCAGGGAATAGCAATAGCAAATCGATATCAAAATTACCGGGGTTCGAGTTCTACCTTTTTGAATTTGAGTATGTGTTGTTCTTTGATACATTGTGTTCATTAAGGTTGGTAAATTAGTTGAGGGTACGGAAAGAGAGGGATTCGAACCCTCGGTAAACAAAAGCCTACATAGCAGTTCCAATGCTACGCCTTGAACCACTCAGCCATCTCTCCTACGAGATGATTATGCCCCATCAACCGAATCAATAGCGAGCCACTTTTATTTTTACTTTACTTGACCTTCAAAAATTCCGGGCAATCAATTCGAAAAAAAGTATGAAAAAACAAAAAGAGGAAAGATATCGATTTTTTAGATATCCATTTATGTTATCTAGTGCTCCCATCCTTTTCGGATATTTTGACACGAATTCAATCAATCGTAAGGAATCAACTAATCGGTCTATCTATTTTGTTTTTTTCTTCAATTTCGAGATGAGATGGGAATCAGACTAGGACCTCTTCATTCTTATACTAGTCGACTAGATTTGTATGAAATCGAAACTATTTCTTATTATTTTATTTAATTCCGGTCAAAAAGAAAGAATTTAAGGAAGAGGAGTTTTCAAATTTTTAAAATTCTGTTTTTATGTTATTTCGTAGTGTCCTATTCCTTTGTTTGTGGGGAATCATTTTCTTACGAAATGGAATGAAAAGAATTTGAGAGTGGATTGCTATCTATGACTAAATCGAGTATAAATGGAAATTTTATTGATAAAACCTTTTCAATTGTAGCCAATATCTTATTACGAATAATTCCGACAACTTCAGGAGAAAAGGAGGCATTTACCTATTACAGAGATGGTGTGATTTGATCATTAGTTTACATATCTTTTCGATCTCAATTTTATTTAACGCCTTCAGTCTTATAAGACTGACGCATGATTTCGGACTAGAAAAAAAAATGAAATAAATCTACGCTTTTTGAAGGTGAGGTTTGTAAAAAAAAAACAATTCCTTCTGTCGTGTATCCCCGATTAATGCAGCCTCAGATGCTTGAATTGTCGATTCTAGTAGTGAGCCAGAGGTTAAAACTTATGAATCTGTATTGCGGTGCGAGTCAACCCTCATCCATTAGAATCAATAGACAGTATAGGAGAAGAAGCACTACACCTAGAAATCAACAATACGCAGACTTTGACTTTGGTCGAAATTATCGCCTTCCTTATCGAGATCGAAACTAAAACTAAAATGGTTGGGACAACAAACATCCATCTCGTTCCTATTTTGGATACCTGTATAACCATCGAAGACTGTTGAAGTGACCAATTCCTGGAAATTAAAGGGCGTAGGGGACAAAGAAATTGTTGAAGTTACCATTTTTTATTTAAGATTAACCCATTTGATGTTAAAAAAATCTTTGGCAGGAAGGTTGGCTAGAGATTTCTTGTAAAAACACTAGCCCCACTCAGTCCATAACGAGAATTTTGCACTCTTTTTTGATTCCATGTCTTATTCTCATTATGCACCTAAGGGAGGAGCCGTATGAGGTGAAAATCTCACGTATGGTTCTGGAACGGAGATTCTTTAAAATGAACGACGACCGTAACGGATGTCGGCTCAATCCGAAGGAAATTATGCAGAAGCTTTACAGAATTATTATGAAGCTATGCGACTAGAAATTGATCCTTATGATCGAAGTTATATACTCTATAACATAGGCCTTATTCACACAAGGAACGGAGAACATACGAAAGCTTTAGAATATTATTTTAGAGCACTCGAACGAAACCCCTTCTTACCACAAGCTTTTAATAATATGGCTGTGATCTGTCATTACGTGCGGCTATCTCCACTATAGAAAGAAAAAAGGAAAGAGAAAAGAGTAGTAAATACTAGAAAAAAATGGGTTTTTCTACATAAGCATCGTCCACAAAACGATTTTTATCAGCTGTAGCAAAGAAAGGAACTTCTTAGAAGTCGAAATATCAAGAAATAGATATGCCTAGATACTTTCTTCTATATTCTATGGATAAAGGATCCAATTGATAAAGAAAGCGCCGTCAAGATCAATTAGTGATGTTTTGGGACGATACAATAATAACTGCTTACTTAATTTAAGTCATGATACAAGAGTTAGGAATCGACGTATGTAATAAAGTCGATCCCCTAAGGTATTGAGCAGCGGTGTAGCATCAGATCCCAAAGATAGTAAGTCTTTGTTTTTCTTTCTAGTTTTAATAGAATTTAAAATTAAAATAGAAAGAAAATGAAATAAAATATAGGAATATGAAGAAAAGACTTTTTCTAAGATTCTCTATAAAATCAGTTTTTCTATGAAACCGAGATAGTTACCTTTGAGAAACTTCTAGCAATATTGTAAATGCCTATGTTGAGGGTGGGAGAAAAGATAAAACGAAAAAAAATTCATTATTAATATGAAACCAAATTCAAGTTTGAAACTCATACAATTAATCTCTTTTTGTTAACTCGATAAAAAAAAACAAGGGGGAGAGATCTCTGAGAAATCTCATTCTATTAGATATTAGATGGTGTAGATTGAAAAAACGGGATACCACAAGAATTGTGAGCCGTATGAGTTAGGAAACTCTCAAGTACGGTTCTCGAGGAAGGAATTGAACAGCCTATTCTGACCGGGGGGAACAGGCCATTCGACAGGGAGATTCTGAAATTGCGGAAGCTTGGTTTGATCAAGCCGCTGAGTATTGGAAACAGGCTATAGCGCTTACTCCCAGTAATTATATTGAAGCCCAAAATTGGTTGAAGATCACAAGGCGTTTCGAATAAGAGCACTCTTTTTTGATTTATTAGTCTGATTAGTCAAATGTCAAATAAAGCGAATCTCTTTTATGACAAAAACAACCAAAGAATTTCATTATATCCTTTCAAAGAGCATTTTCTATTTCGTATGGGATATAAACGATAGGCAGAAGTATAAACGATACGCAGATAGAGTCGAATATAT